TCACTATTTCTTAGATTCATGGATCAAATTCGATTCAGTGGGATCTTTCACTCACATTTTTTTCCACCAAGAACGTTTTATGAAACTCTTTGACCCCCGAATTTGGAGTATCCTACTTTCACGTGATTCACAGGGTGCAACAAGCAATCGATATTTCACGATCAAAGGTGTAGTACTGCTTGTAGTAGTGGTCCTTATATCTCGTATTAACAATCGAAAGATGGTCGAAAGAAAAAATCTCTATTTGATGGGGCTTCTTCCTATACCTATGAATCCCATTGGACCCAGAAAGGAGACATTGGAAGAATCCTTTTGGTCTTCCAATAGAAATAGGTTGATTGTTTCGCTCCTGTATCTTCCAAAAGGGAAAAAGATTTCTGAGAGTTGTTTCATGGATCCGCAAGAGAGTACTTGGGTTCTCCCAATAAATAAAAAGCGTATCATGCCTGAATCTAACCGGGGTTCGCGGTGGTGGAGGAACCGGATCGGAAAAAAGAGGGATTCTAGTTGTCAGATATCTAATGAAACCGTAGCTGGAATTGAGATCTCATTCAAAGAGAAAGATAGCAAATATCTGGAGTTTCTTTTTTTATCCTATACGGATGATCCGATCCGCAAGGACCATGATTGGGAATTGTTTGATCGTCTTTCTCCGAGGAAGAAACGAAACATAATCAACTTGAATTCGGGACAGCTATTCGAAATCTTAGGGAAAGACTTGATTTGTTATCTCATGTCTGCTTTTCGTGAAAAAAGACCAATTCAGGGGGAGAGTTTCTTCAAACAACAAGGAGCTGGGGCAACTATGCAATCCAATGATATTGAGCATGTTTCCCATCTCTTCTCGAGAAACAAGTGGGGTATTTCTTTGCAAAATTGTGCTCAATTTCATATGTGGCAATTCCGCCAAGATCTCTTCGTTAGTTGGGGGAAGAATCAGCACGAATCGGATTTTTTGAGGAACGTCTCGAGAGAGAATTGGATTTGGTTAGACAATGTGTGGTTGGTAAACAAGGATCGGTTTTTTAGCAAGGTACGGAATGTATTGTCAAATATTCAATATGATTCCACAAGATCTATTTTCGTTCAAGTAACGGATTCTAGCCAATGGAAAGGATCTTCTTCTGATCAATCCAGAGATCATTTCGATTCCGTTAGAAATGAGAATTCAGAATATCACACATTGATCGATCAAACAGAGATTCAGCAACTAAAAGAGAGATCGATTCTTTGGGATCCTTCCTTTCTTCAAACGGAACGAACAGAGATAGAATCAGATCGATTCCCGAAATGCCTTTTTGGATCTTCCTCCATGTCCTGGCTATTCACGGAACCTGAGAAGCGGATGAATAATCATCTGCTTCCGGAAGAAATCGAAGAATTTATTGGGAATCCTACAAGATCAATTCGTTCTTTTTTCTCTGACAGATGGTCAGAACTTCATCTGGGTTCGAATCCTACTGAGAGGTCCACTAGAGATCAGAAATTGTTGAAGAAAAAACAAGATGTTTCTTTTGTCCCTTCCAGGCGAGCGGAAAAGAAAGAAATGGTTGATATATTCAAGATAATTACGTATTTACAAGATACCGTCTCAATTCATCCTTCGGAACCAGATCCGGGATGTGATATGGTTCCGAAGGATGAACCGGATATGGACAGTTCCAATAAGATTTCATTCTTGAACAAAAATCCATTTTTTGATTTCTTTCATCTATTCCATGACCGGAACAAAGGGGGATACGCGTTACGCCACGATTTTTTTGAATCAGAAGAGAGATTCCCAGAAATGGCGGATCTATTCACTCTATCAATAACCGAGCCGGATCTGGTGTATCATAGGGGATTTGCCTTTTCTATTGATTCCTACGGGTTGGATCAAAAAAAATTCTTGAATGAGGTATTCAACTCCAGAGATGAATCGAAAAAGAAATCTTTATTGGTTCTACCTCCTCTTTTTTATGAGGAGAATGAATCTTTTTCTCGAAGGATCAGAAAAAAATCGGTCCGGATCTACTGCGGGAATGATTTGGAAGATCCCAAACTAAAAACAGCGGTATTTGCTAGCAACAACATAATGGAGGCAGTCAATCAATATAGATTGATCCGAAATCTGATTCAAATCCAATATAGCACCTATGGATACATAAGAAATGTATCGAATCGATTCTTTTTAATGAATAGATCCGATCGCAACTTCAAATATGGAATTCAAAGGGATCAAATAGGAAATGATACTCTGAATCATATAACTATAATGAAATATACGATCAACCAACATTTATCGAATTTGAAAAAGAGTCAGAAGAAATGGTTTGATCCTCTTATTTCTCGAACTGAGAGATCCATGAATCGGGATCCTGATGCATATAGATACAAATGGTCCAATGGGAGCAAGAATTTCCAGGAACATTTGGAACATTTCATTTCTGAACAGAAGAATCCTTTTCAAGTAGTGCAAGTAGTGTTCGATCGATTACGTATTAATCAATATTCGATTGATTGGTCCGAGGCTATCGACAAAGAAGATTTGTCTAAGTCACTTCGTTTCTTTTTGTCCAAGTCACTTCTCTTTTTGTCCAAGTCACTTCTCTTTTTGTCCAAGTCACTTCTCTTTTTGTCCAAGTCACTTCCCTTTTTCTTTGTGAGTATCGGGAATATCCCCATTCATAGGTCCGAGATCCACATCTATGAATTGAAAGGTCCGAATGATCAACTCTGCAATCAGTTGTTAGAATCCATAGGTGTTCAAATCGTTCATTTGAAGAAATTGAAACCCTTCTTATTGGATGATCATGATACTTCCCAAAGACCGAAATTCTTGATCAATGGAGGAACAATAGTACCATTTTTGTTCAAAAAGATACCAAAGCGGGTGATTGACTCATTCCATACTAGAAAGAATCGCAGGAAATCCTTTGATAACACGGATTCCTATTTCTCAATGATATCCCACGATCGAGACAATTGGCTGAATCCCGTGAAACTATTTCATAGAAGTTCATTGATATCTTCTTTTTCTAAAGCAAATCGACTTCGATTCTTGAATGATCCACATCACTTCTGGTTCTATTGTAACAAAAGATTCCCCTTTGATGTGGAAAAGACCCGTATCAATAATTATGATCTTACATATGGACAATTCCTCAATATCTTGTCCATTCGCAACAAAATCTTTTCTTTGTACGTCGGTAAAAAAAAATATATTTTTTTGGAGAGAGAGACTATTTCACCAATCGAGTCACAGGTATCTGACATCTTCATACCTAACGATTTCCCACAAAGTGGTGATGAAACGTATAACTTGTACAAATTGTACAAATCTTTCCATTTTCCAATTCGATCCGATCCATTCGTTCGTGGAGCTATTTACTCGATCGCAGACATTTCTGCAACACCTCTAACAGAGGAACAAATAGTCAATTTGGAAAAAACTTATTGTCAGCCTCTTTCAGATATGAATCTATCTGATTCAGAAGGGAATAACTTGCATCAGTATCTCAGTTTCAATTCAAACATGGGTTTGATTCACACTCCATGTTCTGAGAAGTCTTTACCATCCGGAAAGAGGAAAAAACGGAGTCTTTGTCTAAAGAAATGCGTTGAGAAAGGGCAGATGTATAGAACCTTTCAACGAGATAGTGCTTTTTCAAATCTCTCAAAATGGAATCTGTTCCAAACATATATGCCATGGTTCCTTACTTCGACAGGGTGCAAATATCTCAATTTCACCCTTTTAGATACTCTTTCAGACCCATTGCCGATACTGAGTAGTAGTCAAAAATTTGTATCCATTTTTCATGATATGATGCATGGATCAGATATATCACGGCCAATTCCTCAGAAGATTCTTCCACAATGGACTCTGATAAGTGAGATTTCGAGTCAATGTTTACAGAATCTTCTTCTGTCCGAAGAAATGATTCATCGAAATAATGAGTCACCCGTTCCATTGATATGGGCACATCTGAGATCAACAAATGCTCGGGAGTTCCTCTATTCCATCTTTTTCCTTCTTCTTGTTGCTGGATATCTCGTTCGTATACATCTTCTCTTTGTTTCCCGAGCCTCTAGTGAGTTACAGACAGAGTTAGAAAAGATCAAATCTTTGATGATTCCATCATGTATGATGGAATTTCGAAAACTTCTGGATAGGTATCCTACATCTGAACTGAATTCTTTCTGGTTAAAGAATCTCTTTCTAGTTGTTCTGGAACAATTAGGAGATTCTCTGGAAGAAATACGGGGTTCTGCTTCTGGTGGCAACATGCTATTGGGTGGTGGTCCCGCTTATGGGGTCAAATCAATACGTTCTAAGAATAAATATTGGAAGATCAATCTCATCGATCTTGTAAGTATCATACCAAATCCCATCAATCGAATCATTTTTTCGAGAAATACGAGACATCTAAGTCGTACAAGTAAAGAGATCTATTCATTGATAAGAAAAAGAAAAAACGTGAACGGTGATTGGATTGATGAGAAAATAGAATTCTGGGTCGCGAACAGTGATTCGATTGATGATGAAGAAAGAGAATTCTTGGTTCAGTTCTCCACCTTAACGACAGAAAAAAGGATTGATCAAATTCTATTGAGTCTGACTCATAGTGATCATTTATCAAAGAATGACTCTGGTTATCAAATGATTGAACAACCGGGATCAATTTCCTTACGATACTTAGTTGACATTCATCAAAAGGATCTAATGAATTATGAGTTCAATAGATCCTGTTTAGCAGAAAGACGGATATTCCTTGCTCATTATCAGACAATCACTTATTCACAAACCTCGTGTGGGGCTAATAGTTTTCATTCCCCATCTCCTCATGGAAAACCCTTTTCGCTCCGCTTAGCCCTATCCCCTTCTAGAGGTATTTTAGTGATAGGTTCTATAGGAACTGGACGATCCTGTTTGGTCAAATACCTAGCGACAAACTCCTATGTTCCTTTCATTACGGTATTTCCGAACAAGTTCCTGGATGACAAGCCTAAGGGTTATCTTA